CCTACTCTTATTTTCGCAAAACATGCGAGAAGCGATAATAAATCTCGCCGTTAATTTTAAATATCAAAATTCAAATAGGTGCTTATCATTCATCGGGGGGTAACCTTATGATAAAGAACTCGAGTTCAGGTACAGAAGTCAAAGTTTTAGCTCAACATATACGTATGTCTGTTTTCAAAGCGCGAAGAGTAATTGATCAGATTCGCGGGCGTTCCTACGAGGAAGCACTTATGATACTGGAACTCATGCCTTATCGAGCATCTTATCCCATTTTAAAATTGGTTTATTCCGCAGCAGCAAACGCTAGTCATAATATGGGTTTGAACGAAGCTGATTCATTCATTAGTAAAGCGGAAGTCAATGGGGGTGCTCTTGTGAAAAAGTTAAGACCTAGGGCTCGAGGACGTAGTTATCCGATAAAAAAACCCACCTGTCATATAACAATTGTATTGAAGGATAAATCGAAATCATTTTTAAATGAATCTAAGATTTAGATTCCTAACAAGAAGAAAAAAAAAAATATCGAATTGCATAATAAAAAAAAAATATGGGGCAAAAAATAAATCCACTCGGTTTCAGACTTGGTACAACCCAAAGTCATCATTCCTTTTGGTTCGCACAACCAAAAAATTATTCCACGGGTCTACAGGAAGATGCAAAAATACGGGATTCTATCAAGAACTATGTACAAAAAAATAGGAGAATATCCTCAGGTTTCGAAGGAATTGCACGTATAGTAATTCAAAAAAGAATCGATTTGATCCAGGTCATAATCCATATTGGATTCCCAAATTTATTAATAGAGGGACGAACACGAGGAATCGAAGAATTACAGATAAATATACAAAAAGAGTTTCATTCTGTAAATCGGGGATTTAACATTGCTATCACAAGAGTTGAAAAACCTTATGGACACCCTAATATTCTTGCAGAATATATAGCTTTACAATTAAAAAATAGAGTTTCGTTTCGAAAGGCAATGAAAAAAGCTATTGAATTAACTGAACAAACAGATACAAAAGGAATTCAAGTACAAATCGCAGGGCGTATCGACGGAAAAGAAATTGCACGTGTCGAATGGATCAGAGAGGGGAGGGTTCCCCTACAAACAATTCGCGCTAAAATTGATCATTGTTCCTATACAATTCGAACTATCTATGGGGTATTGGGCATAAAAATTTGGATATTTGTAGACGAGTAATAGTGGACCTTTATTTGTCTTGTCATTTTGTCTAGTGATAGAAAAAAAAGTGACAAACTGTTTGATTCTTTTTGCGTTAAATCAAATAAAATGAGCAATTCTATTCTAATTCTCTAATTCTATAGGGTTAAATAAAAATTAGATTGACCTTTTTTTGGCGGAATTGCTATGCTTAGTGTGTGACTCGTTAATTTTTTTCTTTAGAGTTAGGCTTCAAAAAAAAAAAAGACTAACCCCTACTATACTATGAACTTAGTAACTATATAAAATAAACTAATAACCAACTTATTGCTTCGTATTTTCGTGATCCCAAGAAACAGTCACTATATGACTGAATCGATCATATAGTTGTAGCAACTTACAATTTTTCCATAAAAAAATCTGATTATGGATTGCAAAAAGAAAAATAAAGGGATGTGGATAAACGGAAGGATGATAGAAAGAGAGAACAAAAATATCAATGATATATGATTCCAATATGTATGGTCTATGAATCATCTCATAAAAGGCAGTGTGATAAAGCATCAATTAATACTAATAAATAACAATAAAGAGCCTAGAGTTAATAGAAACTGAGGAGATTGACTCGGGAATGCATTTTTGGGGGAGCTCCATTGCGGAGTTCAGGCCTAAACATTAATGGCGAAGCTGTAGGAACGACGGAACCCGTGACTGCATAGGATTCTATTGAAAACGAATCCTAATGATTCATTGGATGGGATGGCGGAACGAACCAAGAACAAATTGATTTATTCTACTAATGAGTCATGAATTGGCCCTACGAATGAACCAGGAAAGAGAAAGAGTCAATATTCGCCCGCGAAACCTTTATTTATTGGATTACAATCTTTTGATGTGATTCGATTTGGGTAAAAAAAAAACTAAGGATTCGTTATCGTTATAAAGAATGCATTATCTATATGTCGCATCTAGCCGTATGTCTTAAGGCTTTATATTCTATGTAACAGATTAAATATCAATAAGTCTCATTACTTAGTTTAGTGTATTTTTTATCAAATACATGTGTATCCATAATAGTATGGAATACTTTCATTCGTGAGGAGCTGGATGAGAAGAAACTCTCATGTCCGGTTCTGCAGTAGAGATGGAATTTAGAAATAACCATCAACTATAACCCCAAAAAAACCAGATTTCGTAAACAACATAGAGGAAGAATGAAGGGAATATCTTGTCGAGGCAATCGTATTTGTTTCGGCAGATACGCTCTTCAGGCACTTGAACCCGCTTGGATCACAGCTAGACAAATAGAAGCAGGGCGAAGAGCAATGACACGATATGCACGCCGTGGTGGAAAAATATGGGTACGTATATTTCCCGACAAACCTGTTACAGTAAGACCTACAGAAACACGTATGGGTTCGGGTAAGGGATCCCCCGAATATTGGGTATCCGTTGTTAAACCCGGGCGAATACTTTATGAAATGGGCGGAGTATCAGAAACTGTAGCCAGAGCAGCTATTGAAATAGCTGCGTGCAAAATGCCTATACGAACGCAATTTATTATTGCGGGATAGGGGTGTTAAACTAAACAAAAAGGGATATTGAGGATGAAAAAACAACCATGGGTTTATTTATTTCTGGACGGAGAATATTTTTTTTTTTTTTTACTTCATCCTTTGCGTTGAAATAGCAAAAAAAAAAAAAATGATATGATTCAACCTCAGACCCTTTTGAATGTAGCGGATAACAGCGGGGCTCGGGAATTAATGTGCATTCGAATCATAGGAGCTGGTAATCACCGATATGCTCATATTGGTGACGTTATTGTTGCTGTAATCAAAGAAGCAGTACCTAATATGCCTCTAGAAAGATCAGAAGTAATTAGAGCTGTAATTGTACGTACATGTAAAGAACTCAAACGTGAAAACGGTATGATAATACGATATGATGACAATGCGGCGGTTGTCATTGATCAAGAAGGAAATCCAAAAGGAACTCGAGTTTTTGGTGCGATCGCTCGGGAATTGAGACAGTTGAATTTTACTAAAATAGTTTCATTAGCTCCCGAGGTATTATGAGGTATTATAAATACTCGTAGATGACACTATGATATAGCAGGATATCCCAAATGGATCAATTAGTAGATTGTGTCTCATGCATATACTTTTAATAATAATAATTCAAAAAAAAAACATGTTGATTATATCAAAATTAGGAGGCATCAAAAATTATAGTTCGTCATGGGTAGGGACGCTATTGCTGATATAATAACTTCTATAAGAAATGCCGACATGGATAAAAAAGGAACAGTTCGAATAGCATCTACTAATATAACCGAAAACATCGTTAAAATACTTCTACGAGAAGGTTTTATTGAAAACGTCCGGAAACATCAGGAGAGTAACAAAAATTTTTTGGTTTCAACCCTGCGACATAGAAAGACTAGAAAAGGAATATATAGAACTATTTTAAAACGTATCAGCCGCCCCGGTCTACGAATCTACTCCAACTATCAACGAATTCCTAAGATTTTAGGTGGAATGGGGATTGTAATTCTTTCTACTTCTCGGGGTATAATGACAGACCGAGAAGCTCGACTAGAAAGAATTGGAGGAGAAATTTTGTGTTATATATGGTGATCCTCCTTCTCTGGTATCCTAATTTTATCTCTAACTTCCTATTTATGAAATAGAGAGGAAAAGTGAGTTATATAACTCTTCCTCCATTAGTTGATACTTTAAGGGGGTTGCCTGGAATGAAAGAACAAAAATTGATTCATGAAGGTTTAATTACTGAATCACTTCCCAACGGTATGTTCCGGGTCCGTTTAGATAATGAAGATCTAATTCTAGGTTATGTTTCAGGGAGGATCCGGCGCAGCTTTATACGAATACTACCAGGCGATAGAGTCAAAATCGAAGTAAGTCGTTATGATTCAACCAGGGGGCGTATAATTTATAGACTTCGTAACAAAGATTCGAATTATTAGGTTACTTTTTTAAGCATTCCTTTCATGGGGATACAATTCGAAGTTAAAAAATTCAAGAGACTTTTTTTCCAAGGAAAGGAGTAGATTCAGAATTAAGGTAAGGAATGCAAAATATGAAAATAAGGGCTTCTGTTCGTCAAATTTGTGAAAAATGTCGACTGATCCGTAGGCGCGGACGAATTATAGTGATTTGCCCCAATCCGAGACATAAACAGAGACAAGGATAATCCTTCTGAAAAAGGACTTTATAAAAGAAGGACCCGTGTAATGTAAAAAGAAAGGATCTGTTTTAACATGAAATGGATATCTCCGTATCTTTCTGTATATTTATGACTCATATTTATGAGATGATAAAATATGACAAAACCCATACCAAGAGTTGGTCCACGTAGGAATGGACGTATTAGTTCACGTAAGAATGGACGTAGAATACCAAAGGGAGTTATTCATGTTCAAGCGAGTTTCAACAATACCATTGTAACTGTTACAGATGTACGGGGTCGGGTGGTTTCTTGGGCCTCCGCTGGTACTTCGGGATTCAAAGGCACAAGAAGGGGTACACCTTATGCCGCTCAAGCGGCAGCTTTAAATGCTATTCGCACAGTAATTGATCAGGGTATGCAACAAGCAGAAGTTCTGATAAAAGGTCCCGGTCTCGGGAGAGATGCAGCATTACGAGCCATTCGTAGAAGCGGTATACTATTAAGTTTCGTACGTGATGTAACACCTATGCCACATAATGGATGTCGACCTCCTAAAAAAAGACGTGTGTAGAAATAACAATTAAAGGGATTTCAAGAGAAATAAATGATTCAATGATCTAATTAAATTAGAATATTAATATGGTTC